GGAGAGGCGGCTTATTGCAGCAATTTGAATCAGTAATCATCAATGCATAAGGGAACAGCACGAAGCGATGATATGCTTCGCAAGCAAATGGGTCAATGACTAGATAGCCACGGTAAGATGGAAGGCCCGCGCTAATGCCCTTAGAGTCGTCGGTCGAATTACCGATCAATTATATTCTTGGATGAGCGGAACATCTTTGAGACAAATCATCTCCACCCGGGTACATAGCTTCATCCAAACCATGGATCCACGAATTGTTGCCTCGCTCGAGAAAAGAGCTTCGTAGTTGCGAGTTCTGGGCCGATGAGCGATATGTAATCCTAGGATTAGAACTATGCTTTACTACTTCCATATAGTAGTTAGATCTTTTCGATTTTTTATATTTTAGGTCTTTTGGCTAGTCTTCATTTCCCTTTCTTCTATTTTTTCAATATGGATAGCAAGAGCATGAATAGGCCTACATGGGATGGAAGGAAGGAAAGATGGAAGGAGAGAAGGACTGAACGACAAAAGGAAATACCTCTTTGTTTGCCTTGGAATGAATTGGTTTTTTCAACTGCTGAATAGGTTTCGGAGCTTAACTTAAGTAAGTCTTCAGTACGCTTTTAGTATCCGGATCGATAGAGACTGATCCCTTTCTACATACATAGCCCCACCCCACCAGATACATACATACTTTTTCTCCTTTCTCCCATAAAGCTTCCTTTCCTGAATCTTAGCTCTTATCTTTCTTATTTATTCTGACTACTATCACTTTCTAAACCGGGCCTGGAGAATTAAACCTTAACGTATCAGGGTAGTACGCCTGGAACAAGAAGGTTCGTCGTACAATTTCGGCGATTACAAAAATAAAGGAGTATATCCCTCTCCCTTAGTGTCTTTCCACTTCCGTCGTTCAGGAACAAACACTTCGCCTAATTCTTTTGAATCCCGGCCCGCTTTTTCCCCACTAACTAATTACGTTACGACCACTGAACAAACTTGGTTGACGAACATAGTTTATGCGCCGCTAATGTAGCGGCTTGTCGAGCATTTGACAAACTCACACCATCCATTTCAAATGGGATTTGTCCTGTGGACACACGAGCAATCCAACCCGTAGGATTTCCTTTTCCTCTTCCCATTCTGACTTCTGTAGGTTTCCCGGTAATAGGGAGATCTGCGAGAACTCTTACCCATATCTTACCATTTCTTCGGAATTGTCCGCTCATAGTACGATGGAATTGCCCAATTATAGCTCGACGCGCTGCTTCAATGGCTCGATATGAAAGACGACCAGCTCTACAACTTTTAGTGCCATATCTTCCAAAACCAAGTCGTGTACCGTCCGGTTTGCAACCCCTACTACATCTGCCTTTACGATATTTACTATATTTCGTACGTTTCGGATATAGCACGTCCCCTTTCTTTTTTACTATATGAAATCCACACTTTGACACCTGAGATTCCGTAACGAGTAGATACTTCCGCAGGAGCATAATCTATTTTCTGGTTAAATACATTACTAGATGTTTTTCCATACTTTCCGCATTCAGTTCTAGCTATTTCTGCACCTTCTGATCGACCTGAACAACATATACGGATCCCCTCCACCCCTTTTTTCATTACTAATCGAATATCCTTCACTATTTGACTAAAAATGGAGCGAAATGATCTTGTTTTGTTCCTCGGTTGAAAAGAGATATCTTGAGCAATCGGAGAAGCACTTTGATAAACAGATTTGATCTTGACCGACTCAATTAAGGTATTAGTCTTTGTTCTATTAGACAACAAAGATCGCATTTTTTTCACTTCGTTCAAATAAAAGTTGTACCCGTACGGAATTCTTCTGTTTCTCAGTATGATCTCTATCATCATCTCTATTCCCTTTATCAATTCTCCTATCCCACCTAGGTCTATGAATTTCTCTATCAATTCCATTACCTTATCCTTAGCCATGAGGTTCCAACATTTTTTCCTGAATTTTCGTAGGAGCTGTTCCCGGGCATACTCAAAAAAAAGGTTATTATACACCCCAACCCCGTCCCTTGGAAAGAAAAAGGTAGCACCGAAGAAAGGAAAGAGCGAGATGGTGGTTTTTGTTGTTCCCGCGAAGCGAGGATGATTCGACCAGCGAATGAAGTGGGTCAACTTTTTGTCTTCGGCCAAAAACTTTTTCTCGCTGGTCGAGCTTTCGACAAAAAAAGCGAAACGTATTCTCTTATCTAAGCTTCTTCCCTGTGCATTAGCTCCCCCCATGGTAGATGGTTCAACCACGCCCGGTTCCACGAAATGATTGAGAACTACGACGGGGTCGAAATGCATTTGGTTCTTTGTCTTCAATAAGTATTGCATGACCGAATAATTCAAGGAAGGGCGCACCGCAGGGAGGGTCCTTTTAAGTGGATGACTCGTCGGGCTGTCGGAGGGGGACTTCTTTGACTTCTTTGAGAAAAAGAACTTGAATAACTTCGTTTTTCTGAAGGAGTCGTCATTTAGGAGGGCTATGTCATTTACAAGCCCGGCGTATTTCGGATGCTTGAAGGCCCCGCTGACCCGAAGTGATTTAGAAAGATTCTTCTTTATCGATGGTGATCGGTCATGGTATCCATAGCGTTGCTTCTTTTTCGGCCAAATCCTGATTTCGTTTTGCTTCTCCCGGTCGTCGAGCCTGATCGACTCGACTCTTTTCCCTGCCCCCCGGCCTCTCACTTCGTTTCGTTCTTCTTCTGTACCGTCGCTTGAATGAAGACACCCGATCGGCCCGACTTTACCAAATGCCCACCACTGGCCCTTCCCCTTTCCGGGTCTGGATTTTTCGCGTCGTTTCTGTCGTCGTGGTCGACGGGGAAGAAAGAAATGAATGAATGTTCTTTTGGGAAAATGTAGAATAATACACCTACCGAGACGAAAGCCAAAGGTGAGTCTAGTAGGTGGACGTATCGAACCGAAATAAGATCTAAGATTGACATCTTGATACACTGATTTACCATAATAATAAATAGAGTCAATGCGGACTCCGCCGTGGGAAGAGCCGCTTCTTTCTTGCTTGATAGGGGGGCTTCCATTCACCAGCGCAGACTAAAAGTGCTCTCCGAACCGTGCTGGATAGTCACCCATCACACGGCTCTCAAACCCAACCTGTGGTGGATCCCGGGTGACAAAGTAAAAGCCTTTGATCCTTTGCCCCATACTTTGAGATGCTCCTCCCCGCCGATCAAGCAGCGACGCTGCTCTTAGCTTTAAGCCGCTATCGTTCGGTTCGGATAAGTCAAGTCCCTTCGGTCAGTTCGCTCAGGTGATCCTCCCTTATCTTCCCTAACGTTCAGAGTTGTTCTGGTTTGAGAAAGGAGCACCGGCCGAGCGCCCTGAATGAATAAGAAATTGACAGCAGAGGTAATTGCAGATTCTTATTCGAACGAGTTGAAGCTAACAACATGTCGATTACACACCGGGGGTTGGTAAGAACTGAGGGACAATGCCCCTCTAACCTAAGTGGGCCTACCTGCGAAGCAACTGGTACTTGAGCGGGCGGGGGGGGGGCGGTTTGGTTTCGTGCAAGGCCCTCGCAGCAGGAAGAGGCAGTTGTCATTTGAAAGAAAACGCTCTTTCTTTGTATAAGGTTCCAAACCTTCGCACCCTGATGAAAAAGCCCTTTCTTTTCTATCTTATTAGTAAAGCCTAAACGTCCTTATTGAAGCCTAGCTAACGAGAAATCAAATTAAAGCGATAACGCACCTTTCCTAAGATTAGAATCGAAATAGAAGAGAAGGCCTTTCTTTCTCAAAGTCAACTTTCTCCCTTCCCTTCTTGCTTTAGAAAGATTGCAGCTAGCGTGCTGGACTAATATAATAGAAAGTCAAGGCTCTTCTCCTGTTCTACGAATCTACAACTCTCTTTACTGAGCGAGACTCCATCTATATCCCTACTAGTGGTTATTCTTTCCAGGCCATTTGTTTGACAGCTTAAACTAGACCCCACTTTCGATTAGATAGGTTTCGGTCTTAATCAAGATAGGTCAAGGGCGCGTCGGAACGGTCGGTAGCTACTTAGTCTCATCCGAGAGTCTAATCTCCTTGTACTGCTTTTTTTCTTTTTCAAAGAAAAAAGGTCGATTTAGGCTCCTTCCCTTCCACCGCATAGCTGCGGTAGCAGGTACTACGAGCCCTCTGTCCCACGCATTTAACCGGCTCGCGTGGTTCACCGGTTCCACCGAAAACTCTCATTTGTTGAAGCGGAGCATAGTGCGCTTTAGGCGCCGAGCGAGAAAGGTCTCTTCTTTCGTTTCGGTTTATTCACTGATCTGAAACTTAGCACTTGTTTTCTTATTGATTCCAGGGGCGGCGGCGTTCTTGAATGAAGTCTATCCGAACCGAATTAGCACTTCTCAGATCAGGCGAGGCCTCTCCAGCGGAGCTGGGCGCCGGGGCCCTGGCTGCACTAGCGATTGGCACATAGGGGAGTGGTTGCCCGGCTTTCTCGGCCTGGTATCCTGCACCTCGCGTTCATGATATCTACATTCAACTGTGCCCCGGAGACACGGTCGAAGCACGCCCGCCCAGTGTGCTTCTTTCACGACATGCTCTGGTCCCGGGTGTCTTCCAGTGGTCTTCTAGCGTTAGAAGAAGTCGTGTCCGTCCCGGACATCTGCAACGCCCTTCCCCGCCTTTTTTTTTTGAATCTGGGGTGAAGGAAAAGACTGACCCCTTCGGTGACTTTCGCGGTCGCCCTCACTGAACCGACTTGAATCTGAACTACGATTCAGATCAAGTCTTACCGAAATCGGATTTCCTTTTCGTGCCATATGCGCTTAGACTTTACTTTTTTCCCTTTTTTCTTCCCGGTCCAATATTAGTTCTCGAAGATCTTCGTTTCCGTGTAGAAGAAAACTCTCCAAATTTATGACCTCCTTCAGTGATCTTACAACGAACAGGAGTTTTTCCATTGTAAATTCGTACGGAGCAATCAACGAATTCCGGCAAAATAGAAGAAGATCTACGTGACCCAATTTTCCTGTTCAAAAGAAGATCTCTCTTCTTCTTCATTCTCAACAGGAATGCATCAACAAAACTTCCCTTCCATATAGATCGTCGTGGCATGAACTCAGAATTTCTTCGCTTCGATTCCGCCCCTACTTCAATTAAAGCTAGCTCCTACTCCTCCTTCATCGTCGTTGGTCCTTTTTTTACATTGTATAGTGAGAAAGCTCACCCCTGCCTTTAGACGAGATCTTATATACGATTCTCGTAAACCCTAGGAGCCTCTTTTCCTTCTGCCCAGCTCCCCGAAAACAACGTTCGACTTGCATGTGTTAAGCATATAGCTAGCGTTCCTTCTGAGCCAGGATCAAACTCTTCTTTTGACTAGACTATGAAAAAATACGGGTTCTATTCTATCTGGTAGAGTCAACAGAATGGAGTTCCTTGTCTGTAACTCAAGAAAGTGCATCTCTTTCTCTGCCATTCCTACTTTCTTGATAGTTATAACCTATTAAGAAGGTAGGTTCAGTCCAGGAGGCTAGTTTGAAATGAAACCCGGACTCGCTGAGGTTCACACACCTTTCTTTATGAAATTACACAGCAAGCTTCCAGCTTGGTACTAATAGCCTCTAGAGTATAGAGGGGCTATGGAGAGGCGCGCAACTGTGCTTCCTCGCTTCGCCAAGAAAAGCACTTCTTCCTGGTTGAAGGGCGCGCTACAGGCCTACGCTTGTTCCTGCGCGAGAATTTCCGGCTTTTTGGCCGTATCTTGCTCCTTTCTTTCGCCTCAGTAGTGAGCGCTGCTAGATCTGATTCAACTGAATATGGGACTTGGATATGCTCTTGCTCCCGGCAGATATGCTGGGCGAGATAGTGAAAAAGGGGAAAGTAGAGTCCCCTATAAACGTACAGGCAACCACTGCTACCTGTGCTGCTTTGTTCGTATAGATATGATGGATCTCCTACCTCGGCTGGAACTTGCCTCTGCTTAGGGTATGAAGCCCCCAAATCTAGGCGAGGTGATGGCGGGGAACTCTCACTTTTTTTGCATTTATATTATACCTCGCCCGGACAGCGGCGAATCTTAACGCGCGCTGCCCGACACACAACACAAAAAGAATTGCGATTTACTGAACGCAGGCGCTTACTTATCACAGATTCTTTTTAGTCTTTTTCGGCACACTCGTGGAGTTCGCTCGAAGTCGTCGCGAGCTCTACGTTTGAAGCTTCAACACAGTCACTCCTTAGTAGCTCGTTGCTACAACTTATCTTTGGCTCGCCCCTATCTCTAAAGGGGCTTACTCACTTCACTCGCTCTCGTTCAGTAGCGCTTTCTTCATTCTTTAGATAGCAGCGTGAGAGCTCTGAAATTCCATTCAGGTCCTTAGTTCCAGTCGAATCGCGAGCAAAGCTCGACACTGCTAGCGAAGCTCTACGACAGAGCATTTCCATTATAGAGCCAATCACATTGCTCTCTCTCTTTCCAGCCGGTATGTAGAATCGTCGGAGCGAGCAGAGCAGCGGAGCGACCTAACCCAACCTGCTGTGTAATCATTGGAATTTGGACTCTTTTTCTTTAATTAATTAAGGGTAGGTAAGTAAGGAGCTGAAAACGATTCCATTCCTTTGGAGGGCCACTCATTTTCAATGCAAGCTAGCTCTTACTTGTATTTAGTGAGGAGGCTACCTAATATAGAGGTGAATCCCGGTTATGTCACCCCGATCCATTTTATCTCTCTCTCTAGGCTTTCCCGGCTAGGCTATCCTTGCTAGGGTTTGGCCTGCTCGCCGGGCATGGCAGCCTTGGCTGCCCCCCCATCTGCTCCGGGAGACCCTCCTGCTCCTAAGCCATCCTTTGCTTCTATTCTTGCTGGTACTTCCTCTTCTTCCCCTGCTGTCACCAAGGCTCCTGTCAAACCAATCTTGCCTGATATTCTGCTCCTAAACAACCCTCTACTTTCAATGGTGCTCCAGCCGTTGCCTTCTCTCCCATTGAAATCTCTAAAGCTTCCGCCAGTTTCAATACAACCCTCATTGCAAAGTTATCGAATGGACGGCCCTTCTGTGACTGCCATTCGTGACCATATAAATGCATCCTGGGGTCTCTCTGCGCCTGCAACAGTAAGGCTTCTAGATCCAAGGCATGTTATGATATATTTAGCTTCCCAAGAGGATCTCGTTCGTGCTTGGTCTCGAGACTCTAATATGATAGAGAACTCCCTGTTTCGATTGTTTAGATGGTCTCCGAACTTCAACCCTAAATATGAATATCCTATCACAGCTGCATGGGTGAGGTTTCCATACCTCCCTCTTCCCTTTTTCCATACACCTCTTTTGCGTGAAATAGTAGGAACTTTTGGTCGCTTTCTCAGGGCTGACCAGCGTACCCTAGAGCTTACTCATCCTATGTATGCACTTGTGTGCATGGAGGTTGATATCTCCCAGCCTCTTCCTTCGAAGGTTTGGATTGGCACTGGGAAGGACGAAGGCTTCTATCAGAAGATGGTTTTTGAAGGCAAGTTAGCCTTCTGCCATCATTGTAATCTTCAAGGACATTCACCAACGGAGTGTAGGAAGGCTTTAGCCAAGAAAACCCCTCGTCTTCCTCCTGCATCTACGGCGGTAGCCCCAAAGTTGCCCCTCAAACAAGCCACCTCCACCTCTCTTAATCCTCCAAAGGCTCAAGACAAACCTCCTCAAACTACATGGCGTCAGCGCTCTCGTAACAAAGAGAAAAAGGTTGTGGAGTTTGAAGAACCCACAAATCAATTGCCTGAACCTGTGACATCTAAATCTGGTCTTGTTACAACTGCAACTATTGAACAGAATGATTTGTATTGTACTCCTCATAATGCTCCTGACTGAAATGTGTCTCCTCACAATGCTGCTGGTGAGACCACCAAATCTCCAATACAGATGAATCTTCCCTTGAAATCATTGGCTTTTTTTTACTAAGGCTTTTCCTGCTGTCATCATCCCTGAGTCCATTCCTAGTCTGGATCCTAGGAAGTTTGGTGCCAGTGCTGAGTACCATGCCCCTCTTCAAGCTCATACTGCTTCTATGCCCCCTAGGCCTTCATCTGCCCCAACCTCTCCAAAAAAGTCTTCCCAGCAGGACTATCAACAGGTTGTTGCTGACTCTCATGAGAAGGCTGGTGGAGGTGCTATTTACTTTTGGGCTGTCACTGAATTTGTTGGCTTTCAACAATTGGCTGGCTTATCCTGATGCAGGCTTTGAAGGGAACATATTCACATGGTGTAATGACCATCAGAGATCTCCTCGTATATGGGCTGGATAGATTTATCCTCAATGCTGCTGCTCTTTATAATCTTCCTTCCCTAAATTTAACCTTACTAGACACTGTCCCTTGCTTCTCAAGGTTCATGATCCTCCTACAGGTACAATTTTAGATTTCTGAAGATGTGGGCTTCTCATAATGATTTTGTCTCTTTTGTCTCCTCCACTTGGAGCATTAACTTGGCTGCAACCCCTCTATTAGATTCAAAAAAAAAAAATGAAAAATTATGAGATCTGAGAAGGGGCCTTATTAAATGAAGTCCTGGAACTGGGAGGTCTTTGGTGACATTAAGAAAGCTATTCATAAATCAGAAGATGATATTACTAGATTGGGGGCTGCCCTTCAGTCTCAGTGGTCTGCTGCTACCAATCAATCTCTGATAGATGCTCACAAAGAGCTGGCTCTCAATCTTAATAGGGAAGAAAGTATCCTAAGAGACCAATCTAGAATGAAGTGGTTGCGGTGACAGAAACTCAGCCTACTTCCATGCTTCAATCAAAGAAGGGTACCCCAAACAAGTTAACTTCAAGCTCCAGCCCCAAGATGGTTCTTTTATTACTGATAGGAAGGATATAGGGGAAGTGTAGCTTATTACTCTAACATCTTTACTTCAGTAGCTTGTGACAACCAGAGTGCCCTTCGAAATTGTATCCCTTGCCTCATCACTGAATAAGACAACATCACGTTATGTGCTATTCCTACTGAATCTGAGATTCATAGTGCTGTCTTTGGCCTTGATCCTGACTCAGCCCCTGGTCCAGATGGATTCACTGGTCATTTTTTCAGTCTTGTTGGTCTATTATCCAGGATGATGTCATTGCTGCCATTCAGGATTTATTCAGGGGTGCCCCCCTCCCTACTGCTTACACTGCAACTACTTTGGTGCTTATTCCTAAAGTTTCATCCCCTAATTCCTTCTCTGATATGAGGCCTATTAGCTTGACTCCTTTTTCTTAAAAAATTCTTTCCAAGATTCTTAATGACAGGCTCAGTGTGGTTCTTCCTTCTATTATATCTTTGGAGCAGGCAGGCTTTGTGCAAGGCAGATCTATTCATGAGAGCATTTGCCCGGCTCATGAACTTCTTGCTGATATCAAAAAAAAGACCTATGGGGGTTATGATGAAGATTGATATGCAGAAAGCCTATGACAGACTAGACTGGTCTTTTCTCATGGCTGTTCTTAAGAAGTTTGCTTTCTCTGATTCCTGGTGTCAGATTCTTTTTTCTTGCATCAGCAATTGTTGGTATTCTGTTAGTGTGCAAGGTGAGCTGAATGCTTTCTTTAAATCTCACAGAGGAGTGAGGCAAGTAGAGCAGAATGTCCCGGATTGCTAAAAGGAGGCTTTGCCACGCAGGCGCTTACTGGACACCCAGCGCTTATTGGACGTCTGCATGGCATCCATTCTAGATTGTTCCATACTTTTCTAGTTTGATCTATACTTGTATATAATTCTCTATAAGAGTTTGGAGCCTTGTAAATTTCTAGATATTTGTATAGAACACTCTAGATACACAATTGTAGCCGTTAGATCGAGATGATCCTAACCGTCCATTGAGGAGGTGGAGGTGTATAAATAGGTGAGGCAATCATTTGGTTTGGACAAGATAACGAGAAGTGGGGTGAAAGATATCGCTTCCGTGCGGTGACATTTTCGAGTAGCCGAAGGCTCTGTGTGCACTATCTACGGAGTGGCCAGCGGTGCATGCAAGCCTAGAATCTCTTGGCTTAGACTAGGGGATCACAATCACTCTTCATTTTCCACACTCTTATGTTCCATGGAAGGCATACTAGAGGGTTCTGCCCCTGGGGTTTTTTCCTCTGGACACCCATTGTAAGTTAGACTTAGGGCATTTATACATGTTATGGCCAAATATTTTGCAGATAGAGCAAGATTGGGGCTTGTTTTGGTATTCCACTTCCACCTCCACAAAGTTCTTATCATCTGTGAACACTTCCAACACTTGAGGACAGGCTGCCTCAGTTTCAATTTCTATGCACACCCTAGAAAAGTTGATCATACCCATTTCTTCAGTTGCTTGGTCAGCATACAATGGCTTACCCACCCCACTAGCTACATAACTAAGTCCCTCCTCTGTCAAAAGAGAGATGGGGACTTTTGTTTTGTTCACCCAAACAGGGATTGTTTTCAGAGCTTCTAACATCAGTAAAGACAAGCTTTCTGCCTTTCTTCTGTTCTCAATGTCACTATACGAGAGGGAGAGCACGCACTCTACTATACCATACCGCTACTAGGAGAAGTCAAGGATAGGAAGTTGGTGCTGTCATTCAAGCTATAGGCTATGACTTTATTTTAGCAATCACTTTTTGAGTGAGTCCCATCCCAGCGAGACAAGCATCTTTAGGGACCGATTCACTCCACTTGGCATTCACAGCATTGACCTTTGTCCGTCGCTTCTTTTGGGGTGGCAGTCACGCGGATACTTTCGAAGAGGGAGAAAGAAGAGCGCTTCTTAAACATTTGTGTCTTTCATACAATAATTCTATCTGCCATTGTCTCAGAAGAGAAGGGCTGAAGTCACTATTTTTCTTTAGAAGAAGGGTTCATTCGGGTAAAGCAATTAGACTTATATAAAATAAGAAATTTCGCATGTCCTTACCAGTAAGTTTTCAGCTTCTTGCGGTAATCAGAACATAAAAGACAATCATACCGACGAGGTGAGTCCCACCGTCACATCCCAATACCGCGCAGGCAAGTCCTTTGAAGCTCTCCTTTTTGACTAGTCACGCCCACCATGGGATTTATGGCTTTTTTAGTAGCTTTTTGCGGGGAAGAGAAGAACAGGGACCCCCTTTAACAAACAAGCCAAGCCCTTCTGGGCCATTCAGAACACGTTTTACTCCCTGTCCAGGCAGCTAATTCTTTCTTGAAGGTAATGTCCTAATAGATCTAATAGATATGGAAAGGTTGATTTGTGCTTTTTGCTTCTGCACCGTCATAATACTAAAAGGCATCGGCAGGTGTACATTACTTCAATTTAGGCTTGGGGGTGTTCCCCTTGGTCAGTCATACTCTACTCGTTGATGAGGGCATGATATCTGATAGCTACTGGTCCTCCGCATTAGAGAAAGTAGTTCCAAATCAAGAGGAAGCATTTCTCTTGTTGCCCGCCCTATAACTAGAGTAGATTTCACTGAAATTGGATGGAGGTGCATCAACCCCTTTTCTGCTAGGCTGGAACGCCGCTTTTCCTCAAGGTTGGATAGTTTTTTGCTTTCTACAACAATTTCATCATTTAGAGGCCTTCCTAAACTAAATCCTCTTAGCGGTAGCAAAAAATTCCTCCTTTACTCAAGGTAGGCTTTAGTGATAATCTTTACTCCAAGCGAAGATTTAGGAACAAGTGGTAGGTACGAGCATAGAAAGTTTCATCGTAGATAAGCAAAGTCCAATGCCGAAGATGGCAAGTGAGACCGATCAATAAAGCTCGTAATCGGATGCCAGGAACCGACTAGCTCCCTGGAACCAACCACCAAATACCAATGTTGTCACCGGACCCAGCTTGTTATGCTATCGCCAGGGAATAAAGTCCTTGCTTTCTCTACGACATTCTATGAAAAAATGATGATTTAGAAGGTTCTTGTGCCCTTCTCTTCTGTTTGAGAGTTTCCGCTATGAAAGGACATCTCGCGCTTTACGCTCGCCAACCAGTTCCTCTTCCAACTACATGCTCTCGAGCACGAATAGAGATTTGTGATAGCAGCAGCCCGGTTCGATCGATAAAGGGGGCTCTTGCCCGGTGGGGTACTCGATGATCAGTCAAGCGTTGTACTGGTCTGCAGATATCACTTGCAGATCAGGGACAACCGATGGTAATATATATCATATCGGGTCTATACCAGATACTAAAGTCCATTCTATGAACTACTGACATGTATCTGATGGCTTTCCGTATTGATTTCATATAGTGACTGACGTCGACGGGACAGGATCGGCTTCCAAGGATGCTTTACGCTATATGATCCTTTCAATTCATAGTTTGATGGGCTTTTAGTTTGCTATTCTTGTGCCAGCGGAGAATGCTTCCTTTTGCCCAAATGCGTATGCTTTCCGCTGTATGCTCGAGCTTTTGTTCTTAACTACTTGCCTTCGGACAGCTGCCAGTTAGTTATCTTATTTCGTATAATGAAGTTTTTCCTCTTGAGCAAAGATCTTCGTCCTAACAAGGGGCTTCCGTTTAGTCGATAGCAATTCAGCAAAGAGACAAATGTGAAGTGAAGCCGTTGTTTCTTCCTGTCAATGGTCGAAAGCAATTCAACAAAAAAGGATAGTCAAAGAGGCTAACTCATTTCCAATACCTGTCCGCCCTTGCTTTAGAGCCGACAACACACGAAATAATGATTTATGTTAAGGAATAACTGAAGAACGGATCGAGCTGTATCGACTAACTATACAATTTCGTTCAAGTTCCGCTTGTCCAGCGAAGCCTCTCCCCAACCTGCTTCTACGTCTCTCCTCAGGTATGTTGAACGGGCCTTGTGGCTACATAGAAATGGGCATATAAGTCCTTTCAATCATGTATGCATGCGTGGCGAGCTGCTTGAGACTATTTACGGAGTAGAAGGAATAGGTGTGGCGATCTTCCAAATCAAGAAAGTCAAGACCGTCCCTCTCGGTACCACGATAGAAAGGGAGGCGTGAGACACTTTCGCTTGCGCTGTTGCGGTTGCTACACAGAGCAGTTTGTGTTAGGAGGGAACGAGGCGAAGCGCTTAACAGGACCCGTTGCCAGCTTTCAAAGTCAAAGCTAGAATTCACTTAGCTAATACGAGTACCACGTGGACTGAAAGAGGGCAGGCATGGCAGGCAGGGAAAGCAAACCACATGGTGGAACAAAGGGAATTCTGGGTGAACAATGGTAGTATCATACAAGCTAAGCGGGGCTTCCTGGCGCCCCACCCCGTTCTAAATCAATTCTTTCGAATACAATCCCCGTATTGAGTTTGTTTTGTTCTTGCTAATCGAAGCCGGAAAAGGGGGAATTTCGGTGAAAAGAATCTATCCCGAATCGTTTTTTATGACTTTATCGACAGCATGCCTCTCTTTCAGTGAGATCACCATGATACACAATCTTGTTGATTTGGCAAATAACCCGCCTTAAGCTTCTATCAACGCTATTTATCTAAGCAATTTTCAGTCTACAAATAGCTCCACCAGAGCTTTTGGTTTATCCGAAAGAAAGGAAAGAATAAAAGGAGATGGAAAGAAAGCCCTACCAAACAAAGCCCGACATTCTTCTGGGCCGGTCCGGAAGACGAACTTATGTTTATCACCCCGATTCGGAGAATTCAGTATTTCAGTATCAAGTCTCTAGCTTTCGTCTCGCTAAAGCTTTACGTTCTTTGGGAACCACCCGGTGGAAGTTTCAAGAATCTAATCTATCCCCTTCACTTTTGACAGAAGTCTATGACGAAAGAAATTCAGAAATAAGTCAGACCAGAGTCGACTTCCCTGTTTGAAGCGGAAATTCGCCCTCTTCTATTCGGGTCGGGACATAGAATTTCTTTCTTTACATGTATCTGATTTCATTCGACCGGCAACTGGCTTTAGCCTCGTTACGAGACTTTTTGGACGTGTTCGGTTAGCATTTCCACTTATCACCTTGAGTGAAGCCTTTCTCCCTTGGCAAAAAGCAAAAGTTTCTTAACAGTCAGGAGTCCAGTATAGATGTAGGTAGAGGGCCATCTTCGTTCCCTGAATCCGCTAGTCAGTCGTCATTCAGTGAAGAGTCCTAAAGCATACCAGCAGTGAAGTGAACCTCTTAATTAAAGTGCAGTTCGATGATCTCGTGCTAGGGGCACTGAAAGCCATAAAAAATATCTATTGACTTTCTTGGATGGAGATCCAGTTCTTAGCTTAGTAAGATAATCGACTAGTCGCATAGCATGCTGGCAACATGATCATTGCTTACTATTCTTTTGGCACTAACTCAGGAAGGGAAGACATCCCACACCTCATAGACCTTTATCCAGGGTGGAGAGCACTGTCGGACTTAGCACTTAGGAGCTCTTTCCCTGTGTGAAGATCCTTCAAAGAAAAAGCAAAATGATCCTAAGTGTTTTGAAGTGGTGCTCAGATCTCTTAAGGCTTCTTACTCTCTCAGTCTTCATGATCAGACATGCATTCAAGCCTTGATAATCATTCTGCCCGCCATTCCCAAAAGAGGGAAATGGCTCAAATGGATTCCTCATATTACAGGCCTTAAACTAAATGTGGATGGTTCTGCTATTGACTTAAATAGTGCAGTAGGTGGCTGCATTAGAGACTCAGCAGGTTTCATTGTTTTAGCATTCTCATGCAACTTTGGTCAGGGCAATAATATGGAGGCTGAGGCTAAAGCCTTACTCCAGGGCTTCTCTTAGCTAATCAGTTTGGCATTACACTTCTTAATTACATAGTTCAGCTTGAAAGCCAATCGATCAAATTCCTCTACCTATAGCTCCAGATAGCATGTAGAAACTTTCTATTAGAAAGGCATTTTAACGTTCTCACTTTTTCCTTCGTAGACTGAGAGATCCATTAGAAAGTAGGTATCTCGCTAGTGTCAAAATGAGACTTTCACTATTTCCTTCTATGAGGACCCTTCAATGGCAAAAGTTTCTATCTCATAGAGTATAGGGGCAAGCTGAAATCGTATTGATGCTTTTAAGGCTTTCAGCACTAAATCGATCCTCATTCTCTCGTCTATGAAAAGGGACCTAAAGGGTGGGCTTCTCGGGTCACTTAGTCTTTTCAGTACCTCTCTTAAGCTTTACTGGATTTAAGAGTAAGAGATAGGCTCTTTCCGCGTTTCCGATGGTAGTTGATAGAGGAAAGGGCGATACGCTTTTCTTATCTTAAAGGAAAGGTTTGAGGGTGAGATTCCAGACCCCTACTGACGAAGAGGCCAAGAAAGAATGAATTGACTAGGACAGAGGGAGAGGCGGTTTATTTCGACAGCTAGAGCTAGGAGAAAGAGGTCATGGTGGAGATAGGCTTCGAAGCCAAGGAAAGCTTCGATCTAGGAAGAGGATAGGCGAATAGAGATGGGCGAGACCCTTGACCTATAAGTGAAACCGTCCCCGCTAGATGATTACTGATTCTACTATACTATAACCCGTCTTTGCTTCTCTTATTCAATTTCTGACTGATATTCCAATTCTTGATATTCCTCTAACTCTAAACCTGCCTATTCTCTGGTACATTAAAAAATTGCCTTCTATTGGGGGCATCTTCCCCTGTCTTGTCTATGATAATAATAGATTTCAATTCGACCTTTACTGATTGAACTGATCTTATTGAATCGATGGGCGGAAAGGAACCTACCGATTCTGCTCCCTACTAAAGGGGCCCTAAGCCAGCGGATCTTGCCCCCTTGTCCGGGTCGATACCATCCTATCTTCTAAGTGACAGACTTGAGCATTCATTTCTAAAGTTGCTGCTCATCTATGTAAAAATGAGACTTTTCTCTCGGCCTATTTAATGCCTAAAAAAGATCTGTCTTATCTCAAGCATGTGAAAAGCCCTATCCCATCTAGCAGCAGGGTGGAGAGCGAGACTGACCATTAATTCGACTATTCTAGAGCCTATTCTAACTCCACTATAAAAGAAGGTCCTACTACTTGTGTGAAATCAGTCGCTTGAGAGCTTCGGGCTAGGTTATGGACGAGAGGCTAGGTACGATTTCCGAGCGATTCAAGGAGAGAGCGATGACAGTGACTTTCTCCTAGCTAAGAAAGGTAATCGATCCCCTTTCCCAACGGGAGAGGATGGAAAAGTTCGACCGATAGGGAGAGAAGGCGTTGGTGAGGCGACCGGAAGGCAGTTTAGTTTACTGTTAGAAAGCGAGAGTAGCTGTCTTTAGGGTGCTAGTTCCCTTTCTAACAAGCTGACCGGAATAGCGGCCCTCGCTTCTAGTCCCACTTGTAGCCTGATCGGGACTTCTTTCTCTCTTGCTTGAATGCCAACCAACTTTTCTGACTCTGGTTAGTAGCTCTATACTTTCACCCGCTTGAAATACCTTATCTTGCTGTAAGTGAATTAAGGTACTTTACTTGTCTCGTTAGAGAAAGGCAGCGAAGTAGAAAGCGAAGCTGGAGCCTTAGCTGCCTTGTCAAAGGAAAGCGAAGGTTGAGCCAAGCTACTTGTTAACTCTGGGTCCCATCCGTCCTGCCAAGAACTCGAACCGCCAACTCCGTTCACTGCCTTCTCTCCAGAACTCCAGTTTGGCTTGATTACTGGAACTCAAAAGCCCTAGCTTCTCTTACCTTCTAGAACTGTAAGGGAATTTCGGTAGTGAGGAACTGTCCTGAAAAGGCCGGTTAGATTACGGATTTCCATTTTTGTTTAACTCATGTTCCCTGCCTAATCTGAAAGACTAGCTCAGGTCAGAACTCATAGCTCAAACTCAACAGCCTAGCTTCGCTACAGAACTATGATCTACGACCACCCTCTCTCATCCGAAGCCATCGTAACATAACATATGTATCAACGATTCCAAAAAAGGACAGGAAATTGGATCCATCCCTGGAGGCATAGGCATAGACGAAGAAAGCAGAAGCATAGGGGTAGATGAAAGCAGGAGCAAAGGGGATTGAATGAGGGATGAATCTTCTGAACTGCTTGAGAGCTGGAAGATTGGGATATCCCGACTTCCAATTCTTATACCCGCTTTTAAAGGTAAGATATCGACCTTTGATGGGGGGCTCTCACAGGTCTACTCGCCAGTGTCTTCCTTCCACAAGTTCTACCTACGCTTCCCGGTTATAAGATCTCATACGGAAGAAGAGCCTCTAGGATCATTCATCATCCTCAGCAGCTTGAGCAGGCTCCTCAATGGCTTGGATAGCCCCTGAAGTAATATCCTAACGTGTACTCAAGAACACAAGAAAAGTTTAAATGGCCTTCTGTTTTTTGATCAAAAAGTCGTGTTTTCCCGTGTTTTTAGGCCATAAACTAGAGAGTTAGGTTAAAGGTAAGCCGGCTAAGAGGACTAGGAGCTTAGCTTGCTGGCGAGAAAGGGTGAGTGTTCAGTACGCTCTTTAGCCTTTAACAAGGGCTAAGCCGCTAGGAATGGCTTGCTGGCCTGTTGGGAGAGTGGAACGAAGTGATTCTCGTTAGAGAAGCACGAGTGGAACGGCTTTAGTGTCAGTAGGTGCCTAAATGAAGCGATTAAGCGTCGGGGGCTTTGCTGGCTTGCTGGCTAGCTCGTGCAATCAATAAAAAATGATTCGCGTTAGTAAGCTAGCTTTGTAAGCTAAGCAAGCCTGGTTCTCCGGGCACTACGGTAGGACGTGGATCGACCATGACGAGAATGGACTTCTCCATAATGTAATAGAAGAGTCACAGTCCAATTCCACGGGCTTTCTCCCTTCTCGACCAGACGAAGGAGATATGAATTCCATTCAGGCGGGTAAGGGCTTGGCTTGACCCTGTGTTCTCTCCTGGTCGGGTCGGAGGCGAAAACTGGCAAAGTTCATCATTCAGTGGTGGGGTGTTCGTAGAAAAGAAGGCGTCGCCCAACGAGTGGCAGATTTTGATGGAGTCTCGCTTGGATGCTGGGGAGATCCATAGATCTGGATAGAGTCCCCGGAATAGTACGCGCGCTAGCGCGCTACGGCTTACGCAGTTGATCGGATCAGATAGCCCTTCGGGCAACCAACCAAACCCGGCACATCAAATTCCATTCCGATCAACAACTTGGAGGTATGGCTGAGTGGCTTAAGGCATTGGTTTGCTAAATCGACATACAAGAAGATTGTATCATGGGTTCAAATCCCATTTCCTCCGGAACAGAAGTGAAACGGGCGGGCGAAATGACGTGAGAGAAAGAACCTCTTGGTGGAGTCCAGCCCCCCAGAATAGCACTACTTAGTGACTAGGAGCGGAGAGACCTTTGCGCGTTCTCTTTGTTTGATCGGCCTATCTTCTTTCTATAAGCAAGCTCCCTCCGGCTGTCCAGGGACTGGACGGCTCTCGGTTCTTGAGCATGTTGGGGGATTAGGCGGCAGTTGAAAGAGCTGCTCGAAAGCTTGACGAAGAAGCGAAAAAGGCCTATATATTCTATTTTTTTTAGTACAAGGGCTTTTTACTAGTCAAGTGGTAAGGTAGGGCGCTATTCGATGAATAAAACATATTTTAGGAAAGTGGTTCAGGTAGCTCAGCTGGTTAGAGCAAAGGACTGAAAATCCTTGTGTCAGTGGTTCGAATCCACTTCTAAGCGGGCCAAGGGTCCAAAGGCCGGGAGCGAGCCGGATTTTGAAATTCAAGTGCAAGAGTAAGCCAAAAAATGTGAGCGCTCCTGCACTATACGGCTTTTTTGCGTCGCCCTATCTTGCTGGAGGCAGATTTCGAAAAAAAAGCTGTTTCTTAGGTTCTCGCGTCCCTGTGCCCAAAAGGATGGGTGAGTTCGGTTTGAGTGTTCATCGATCGGGTGGATCTATATGCTCCGGGGTGGTGAGACGAGGTGTAGCGCAGTCTGGTCAGCGCATCTGTTTTGGGTACAGAGGGCCATAGGTTCGAATCCTGTCACCTTGATGTGAGGCATTCCGTCAGCAAATACTCAAATATGAACATCCATCGACCGTTACCACTTCCTCTTACTCGTGACTCGTATATGTACTTTCTATAGCAAGCACACGAGACCTATAGCTAAAGATCATATAGCGCCACAGTATATATATATACGAACCTATACGGAACACTTATCTCTTTCTCAGTGCTTTCTTTAGGCTCCTGGCTGCTCGTTGGTAGAACACAACCCATATGATATTGAGCTTGAGCATTCGGGCTTCTTTCTTTTTTTTTAAGAAATGCTTCTTTATAATTCTAAGGTGGCAGGGCAGCTAGTTTGAGTGGGGCCTGACGGTTTCCCGAACTTCTTCTTTCATTTTATATTAATAAGGGGCTAGTTGGGGAGGAAATATCGATGGCAATCAAGGATGGATTTCTATTTCGGAAGGGGTGCTTACTGAAAGAGTTCAACACTACGCTCATTGCTCTTCTTCTAAAGTCCCTTGGAGCCAATCGGTTGCCTGAAGCTTGACATGATGAAGGCGCTTTTCAGCCCTTCCCGAAGGAAAGAGGGAATGGCCCTTCCTCTTACCTTCTGTTGAGACTGAGATAGAAGACTGGGCTTTCTCCCTCTTCTACCGAGAGGCCGCGGGAGTCAACTCTGTCTCATCCTCATCCCCCTGGTAAAGGCGATCCTAAGCCCTCCTCTCCGCCTAGGAGGCACCTGTTTGGATGAAGGCACGGGTCGTCTAACAAGGCATGGGACCCATAGATTCATTGTCTGCTGTGCAGAAGCTTCCTTCCTGCACCTGCATGCGCGCTTCCCCAGAAGGAGGCACACATTGTAACAATTCATCGCGATAGCTGCCTTTGGCTCTACTCTAATTGGCAACGAGACAGTGGATTGATTCCTACACCTATGGGCTCAGGTTCCTTCCTCCTCTAGTCCGAATCAAGATGGCTCCTCTCGATCTTGTGATGCCTTCGGCCCAAAATTCTCCAGATAGCTGCCTTTACTTTTATATTAGTCAAGGGAAAGCTTATGAACGGTTCCGAAATGACACGCTATTCCGTCTCATCCTTTCGCCCCGGATGGTAGGAATAAGATAAAGGAGGAGGACTTTTTTGACTTCAACCGAGGAAGACTCGCACCCGCGTCTTTGTTTGAATCACTGACAGTTCGGGCAGGCCCGCAGGACTGGAATTCTGAAAAGAAGGAATGTCTGGCTTTTCCTATTCTAGTGCAGGTTCTTGCTCGGTATAAATCGCTTCACTTTGAGTGGGCTTGGCCCGCGCCTTGACAAGGCTGTTGCCCCTCCTTCCACCCGTAGAGAGAGCCGGAGTTAGGCCTTTGTATGACGGATTGATTGATAGTAGGATCAATGATGTTTAGTTTCATTCAGGATCGACATGCCCCAGGTTTGAAGAATTCGATGACAGGCCTTCGCTGCAAAAGATCCCGGAATTGGTCGATTCGGAATCGGCTGGATTGGAGGAATCCGGAGCCACAAGGATCTTCAACGGGTTCGAATTTTGATTCCAGGCGGCCGGCCCAATTCTATGGAATTCGCTATAAGTCAAGCTTGTCGACTATCAAAGGAAAGGCCGGTTCGAACTTGTTCTTTCTTTTTTTCTTTTTTTTATTTGAAAGGCAAAGCCTTAAATTAAATTAAATTAATAGGATCTAAAATGAAAGTAACTGGAGGGGGATTTAAGCCAAACCTCCAAAGAAAAGGCCCATAGGCTACATAATCATAAAGAAAAGAGCTAAAAGACCTATGATGGTCGGAAGCTATATAAGCCCAAAGCATCATGAAGCAGATGACTTTTGCAGCAAGTGGGAAACTGATCTTCTGAGTAGAACACCATGCTGTCCCTATGAGCGTGAGCAAAGGATGCCAGCGAATCTGCTACTTTGTTCCCTTCTCGCAAGATGCGGGAAAGATTGCATGAAGGAGATAAGAGAGACTTGCATGATCGCGTCAAATATACCAAGTTCCAAGGGGAGCTCCCTGTATGAATGAAATGCAACAAGACTTGAGCGTCAAGTTCCATACATGAGAGGGGTATGCCTAATTGGGAGGCAAGATCCAAGCCAGTGATTAACGCCCGAGCTTCTGCTTGCATGTTCTTACCCGAAGAAAGAAAAAAAAAAGAAAAAAAAAAAAAAAAAAAAAAATTCCTGCAAAGCAAAGAAGTGTTTGCTTCTCTCATAGGTTCAGAGTCCTATAAGTATCCCTTAGTCTGAGCAGCTTGTTCCTTTGGAACGTTAGCATCATCTTTGGATTTAAGTCAAACAAGGGATATATTAGACTCCATCTTGTTTATGAGTTCATGATCAGGCTGAGAGAAAATAGGCATAATAGCATAGCCTGAATACTAGAATTATCAACATTGGAATTGTTAGCAGCCAAAGATGAGTCAATGGCATCTACTATTACCTGATGAGAAGAATCCACCCTCAACTGAGAATCATGAGAAGCAGTACTGGTTGAAGGATCGGCAGAAATCTGTATGTGCTGAGAAGTCTTTTTATTAAAAGAAAAAGATTCTGCTCCGTCTGATTGTCCGCAGTCTTGTTTGGAAGATTATATGTATTCTCAAAAGATGATTGGATGGTCTTGCCCGTTGGCCTGTAGACTTGACGTGGGGGAGCTTTTCCTCCTTGACCTTGTGAAGATTTTTTCCTATAGGCATTAGAGTTAGGAGCTGACGGCTGCTGGTTGGACTTCTCTTTGTTGGCTGCATCAGTTGTACTTTACTTTTTCGAACGAAGTTTGAAGTTTTACTTTTAATAACCTTGTTTGGAACAAGACGTACAATATCGTTCCGTGGGGTCTTTCTCATAGACGATTTTCTGCCATCTTCCTTCGTTTTTCCCATGCCTAACCAGACCCTATTATATTAGGCTTTTTCTTGAGAAGATCCACCTCAACGCATACCCTTGCGACACCGGGTCGAGATGGGGGTCGGACCATCCGATTAATAGCACTTTGCCTACTACGTTAGCAATAGTAGTAGTCTTGAAAAAAAGAGATCGGAAGATTCGGAAACGGAATCCACATATTAACGAATCTGAAGAGATAATCTTTGATGTACGTTGCATCTTTCAACCAAAGCTTAATGGTTTCTTCCGGAAATGTTGGAATAGATCTCAGAGTAAAAAATTTGTACATTTTAGTAATGCAAACAATCCTTTTTTTGGAGCTGACGCTCTTTTTTTTGTTGGTTCATAGTCCACACGGGGTTCTGGTCTTGTTACTTTATGTTCCGGAGAAAATTGATCCCTCGATCAAGTCCTAACTAGAAATCTCTTAAGAGAAGACGATAAATCGTTTGGATTCGAGGCGAAAGCCTTCCCCGCCGTTACGGAGTTATTCTGCTCTAATCTCCGAAATCGAAGGACTTCATACGGGCTGAGGACTTAGTATTGATTCATGCAAAGATGCTCCTCTAAAGCTGGAATAAGGGATTGTCCACTTCACCGCCCCGAAGAGCAGTGGCTCTGTTGTTTTGCACGCCTACGGAGAGAGACTCAAAAAGTACCGACGCTCAATCGAAAGAAAGATAAATCCACTATATGCTTAACTCATGCCCCAGGAATCCCTAGACACAGGGGGTACGAACTAATTTTTTACTGGAGGGAAGGCTGGGGAAAAGCATAGAGCGTGCGGGCTCAGCTCTCGCACTCCTCCCATCCGCGAAGCTGAGGCGGGAGAAAAAGCATAACT